GGGAACCGGGGACTCAACTAACATTAAGAACCTTTCATACGGGTGGAGTGTTCACAGGAGGTACTGCAGGACATGTACGAGCCCCCTCTAATGGAAAAATAAAATTCGATGAGGGTTTGGTTCATCCCACACGTACGCGTCATGGGCATCCTGCCTTTCTATGTTCTATAGACTTGGATGTAACTATTGAGGGTGAAGATATTATACATAACGTGACTATTCCACCAAAAAGTTTTCTTTTGGTTCAAAATAATCAATATGTAGAATCAGAACAAGTGATTGCTGAGATTCGCGCGGGAACCTACACTTTTAATTTTAAAGAAAGGGTTCGAAAACATATTTATTCTGACTCAGAGGGAGAAATGCACTGGAGTACCGATGTGTACCATGCGCCTGAATTTACATATAGCAATGTCCATCTTTTACCAAAAACAAGTCATTTATGGATATTATCAGGAGGTTCGTGCAGATCCAATGGAGTCCCGTTTTCACTCCACAAGGATCAAGACCAAGTGAATCTTCGGCCTTTTTTTGTCAAACAAAGATATCTTTCTAGTCTCTCAGTGAATAATGATCAAATCAGATACAAATTAGGTAGTTCTGATTTTTCAGGTAGTTCTGATTTTTCTGGTAAAAAAAAAGAAGAAAGGAGTCCTGATTATTCAGAAATTAATCGAATCGTATGTACCGGTCATTGTAATCTCATATATCCCACTATCCTCCACGAGAATTCTGATTTATTGGCAAAAAGGCGAAGAAATAGATTTGTCATTCCATTCCAATCGATTCAAGAACGAGAGACAGAACAAATGCCCCATTCGGGTATATCGATTGAACTACCTATAAGGGGTATTTTCCGTAGAAACAGTATTCTTGCTTATTTCGACGATCCTCGATACAGAAGAAACAGTTCGGGAATTACTAAATATGGGACTATAGGGATGCACTCAATGGTTAAAAAGGAGGATTTGATTGAGTATCGAGGAATCAAAGAATTTAGGCAAAAATACCAAAAAATAGATCGACTTTTTTTCATTCCCGAAGAAGTACATATTTTACCTGAATCTTCTTCGATAATGGTACGGAACAATTGTTTGATTGGAGTAGATACACGAATTACTTTAAATATAAGAAGCCGAGTGGGTGGATTAGTACGAGTGGAGAGAAAAAAAAAAAGGATTGAACTTAAAATCTTTTCGGGAGATATCCATTTTCCGGGAGAAACGGATAAGATATCCCGACACAGTGGCATCTTGATACCACCAGGAACGGGAAAAACAAATTCTAAGGAATCAAAAAAATTGAAAAATTGGATCTATGTCCAAAGGATCACATCTACTAAGAAAAAGTATTTTGTTTTAGTTCGACCCGTAGTGACATACGAAATTTGGGACGGTATAAATTTAGCAACACTCTTCCCCCCGGATTTGTTCCAAGAAAAGGATAATATGCAACTTCGAGTTGTCAATTATATTGTTTACGGAAATGGAAACCCAATTCGGGGAATTTTTGACACAAGTATTCAATTAGTTCGAACTTGTTTAATTTTGAATTGGGACGAAGACGAAAAAAGTTCTTCGATGCAAGAGGCCCATGCTTCCTTTGTTGAAGTAAGTACAAAAGGTCTGATTCGAGATTTTCTAAGAATCGACTTAGCGAAATCCCATATTTTGTATCTCAGAAAAAGGAATGATCCGTCAGGATCCGGATTGATCTTTGATAATGTGTCAGATCACACCCATATCAATCCTTTTTATTCCATTTATTCCAAGACAAAGATTCAACAATCACCTAGCCAAAATCACGGAACTATTCGCACTCTGTTAAATAACAATAAGGAATGCCCATCTTTGATAATTTTGTCATCATCTAATTGTTTTCAAATGGGTCCATTCAATGATGCAAAATATCACAATGTGAAAAAAGAATCAATTAAAAAAGATCCTATAATTCAAATTAGGGATTCGATCGGCCCTTTAGGAACAGTCCTTCAAATTGCGAATTTTTATTCATTTTACGATTTAATAACTCATAATCAGGTTTTAGTAACTAAATATTTGCAACTTGAAAATTTAAAACAGACCTTTGAAGTACTTAAATATTATTTAATGGATGAAAATGGGAGGATTTATAATCCCGACCCATGCAGTAACATCGTTTTGAATTCATTCAATTTGAATTGGTATTTTCTCCCTCACAAAAATTATCATAATTATTGTGAAGAAACATCTACAATAATCAGTCTTGGACAGTTTATTTGTGAAAATGTATGTATAGCCAAAAAAGGACCACACCTAAAATCGGGTCAAGTTTTGATTGTTCAACTTGACTCTGTAGTAATAAGGTCCGCTAAGCCTTATTTAGCCACCCCAGGAGCAACTGTTCATGGCCATTATGGAGAAATCCTTTATGAAGGAGATACATTAGTTACATTTATATATGAAAAGTCGAGATCCGGCGATATAACGCAGGGTCTTCCAAAAGTCGAACAAGTGTTAGA